TGAGGGAACAAGAGTTGTCACGATAGAAAAGAGAAATGACTATAAGGAACCAACGATTCTCTCTTCTTAAACAACCTATATCTTCCACACTTAATCAGCATTTGATAGATTATCCAACCCCGAGCAATCTTAGTTATTGGTGGGGGTTCGGTTCGTTAGCTGGTATTTGTTTAGTCATTCAGATAGTGACTGGCGTTTTTTTAGCTATGCATTATACACCTCATGTGGATCTAGCTTTCAACAGCGTAGAACACGTTATGAGAGATGTTGAAGGGGGCTGGTTGCTCCGTTATATGCATGCTAATGGGGCAAGTATGTTTCTCATTGTGGTTCACCTTCATATTTTTCGTGGTCTATATCATGGGAGTTATAGCAGTCCTAGGGAATTAGTTCGGTGTCTCGGAGTTGTAATCTTCTTATTAATGATTGTGACAGCTTTTACTGGATACGTACTACCTTGGGGTCAGATGAGCTTTTGGGGAGCTACAGTAATTACAAGCTTAGCTAGCGCTATACCTGTAGTAGGAGATACTATAGTGACTTGGCTTTGGGGTGGTTTCTCCGTGGACAATGCCACCTTAAATCGTTTTTTTAGTCTTCATCATTTACTCCCTTTTATTTTAGTAGGCGCCAGTCTTCTTCATCTGGCCGCATTGCATCAATATGGATCAAATAATCCATTGGGTGTACATTCAGAGATGGATAAAATTGCTTCTTACCCTTATTTTTATGTAAAGGATCTAGTAGGTTGGGTAGCTTTTGCTATCTTTTTTTCCATTTGGATTTTTTATGCTCCTAATGTTTTGGGGCATCCCGACAATTATATACCTGCTAATCCGATGCCCACCCCGCCTCATATTGTGCCGGAATGGTATTTCCTACCGATCTATGCCATTCTTCGTAGTATACCTGACAAATCGGGAGGTGTAGCCGCAATAGCACCAGTTTTTATATGTCTGTTGGCTTTACCTTTTTTAAAAAGTATGTATGTACGTAGTTCCAGTTTTCGCCCGATTCACCAAGGAATATTTTGGTTGCTTTTGGCGGATCGCTTACTACTAGGTTGGATCGGATGTCAACCTGTGGAAGCACCATTTGTTACTATTGGACAAATTCCTTCTTTTGTTTTCTTCTTGTTCTTTGCCATAACGCCCATTCTGGGACGAGTTGGAAGAAAAATTCCTAATTCTTACACGGATGAGACTGATCACACCTGATCAGTGATAAATTCTGACACCAATCATTTACGAGTGAGTATTACACCAAGAATTGACAAGCTTTTGAGTTTTCTAGTTGGCGTTGGCTATGTGAAAGAATTTTTTTTATTGCATTCCATTGTAATACATTTTCTGTTTTGCAATATTTGAAAATCACCGTCAATACCTCGGCGTCGAGACGGGAGTGCTTGCTCTCGTACTTATGGGTACAGACTACAGTGGCAGATTCCAAGCGCATGAGTTCCGGGGGATCCGTTTTTCGTCTATAGATCGTGATCTGAATATCAAGTGGATTCCAGGGGCAGCTGCTTCTATAAACACAAGAAACGATCTTGTGGACTTACAAAACGGATTGATAACTTGCCAGTACACGCGGAGCCTTCTTAATTTAATGAGAGACCTTATTTCATTAAGAATTACGGTAATCGTGGTGCCGCCCAGGGGCGATAGGGGGGACCAATGCGCGGTCTATGTGCCTAAAGATTGAAGAAAGGCCTTTACCACTGCCTTCCGAATGAGCCATTCACCACGGAGCTTGGGAAACTTCAGAAAGGGCTGGCAAGGAGCTAGCAAGCTCAACATCCGGCTGCAGAAAGACACATCAGTTTGATAAAGCTCAAACTCTGCAATGATGCGGGTGTCTGGACCAACAAGTCTGAGAGCTACTTCATATTAAGACAATCATATAGCTCCAGAAAGTGAGTTGTTTAAAAAAAAAAGTACCGTATCAAAATAGTCTGCCGTACCCGCCAATCAAACTGGCCCCCTTGAAGAGCTTATCAGTCTGCTTATGTTTTCGGCTATTTAAGAATGACTGAATTTGTCAGTGTACTTCTTGAAGACTCTGTGTGCCGGAGGGCTAAGTCTGCTGTCCCAGTTGGCCCCGACTGCGATCATCTTCGACGTCTCCTTCGTGTCCGTGCCGAGGTTAAGTTGCACTATCTCCGGTTCTTGGTAATGCCATCTGTCCTTTTGCGCCTCATACGCCGGCTCCAATAATTGCTTGTCTAAAGACTAGATGCTGGTAATGCTGGGGCACGCCTTAAAGTAAAGTGCTCCCCTACAGGTCCACCGTCGTCAACTATCGATGACCTGCCTGAAGTGTTCTTCCAGCGCTTAATAGTCTTTAAAAAGTGTTTTTCGTACACCTGTAGAGCTGCTCATCAAGAAATGTCTCCCAAGTCGTGTTTCAACCAGATGACTCCATCTCTCTCTTGGACTGTGTCCCGAATCCTCAGAATCCGTGTCTGATGGTCTTCATCTCCGCTGGAATCTTAACCTGA